CACATAGTACCTACAATATAAACACAGAAGAAACTTCCTCCCTATGATTTTTAAAAAAAAAATAAAACCCCCCATAATTAAAATTTTGTAACCCCTCCCCTTACATAATCTTAAAAATTTTATTAACTTTTTAAAAATCATTTCATTTAAATACTTTCAATTCACATAATTTTTATTTATTATATTTCAATCTTCAGTTTAAATTTTTTATAAAAACTTATTACCCCAATAAATTTAGTAATTTTTATTAATTTTTATAAATTATAATTAAAACCAATATAGTTTACTCATTTAAAATAATTAAATTAATATTTTAATTAATTATATAAATATACACATAATTATTCCCCAATAATTATATAAATTTTTATATTCAATAATTAATTATAAATAATTTCTATATTTAAATTATTCATAATTTATTCCCCAAAATAAATTTAAATTAATTTTTAAATATAAATAATTAAATATTTATATTAAATTTTATTATGCCCCCATAATTAAATTAATTTAATTATTTACACAATTTTAATAAATTATTTTAAATTAATATTTTAATATTATACAATAATCCTTCATTTATAAATTTAACCCCAAAATAAATTTATTAATAAAAATTTTATTGATAATAACTCATTAATTTTAAAAAAATAAAAAAATTTATATGCTAAAATTTAAACGTATATTTCTAACTATTTTATTTTATTTTTATTAAAAAAAATAAATTTTAACACAATACTATATTAAGAAAAAAAATATCTTTAAATTAAATTTTTAAATTAATATATATATTTAAATAGAAAAAAATAATTAAACTAAATTTTATATGTAAAATATTTATATATATATATATATATATGCGTACTAAAACTGACATTTCAAAAACAAAATTCCAATTTTTTTTTAAACAAATTACTCCAATTTTCTAATATCCCACATTTATTTTTTTTATAGTTATTTAAATTTATCATATTAATTCATTAAAAACTGAAAACTTTAAATATACACCTTTTATTTTAGTTAATAAATTCTAGTATGCACAATTTAAAAAATTACAACTATGAAAATTTCCATCATCCTAAATTCACTACCCCATGATTAACTTAATAAAATTTAGTACAAAAAAATTGCCTCCAAAACCTTAAATCATATGTACCTAATTATTTTTGCGTAAATTTAAATTTTGAATTAAATTACCCATTATTTTTTTTTTATATATTTATATCCATCATATAAAAATTACTAAATTTAATTAATTTTTTTTTCAAAAAATATATAAATACTAATAATTTATTTTTTTTATTTAATTTTTCAATTAAAAATAATTTTTTTAAAAAAATCTGTATACCCTAATACTTTATTTTTTTTATTTAATTATTCAATTTAAAATAATTTTTTTTTTAAAAAAAATCTATAAGTCCTAATAATTTATTTTTTTTATTTAATTTTTCAATTTAAAAATAATTTTTTTAAAAAAAATCTACAAGTCCTAATAATTTATTTTTTTTATTTAATTTTTCAATTTAAAAATAATTTTTTTTAAAAAAAAATCTACAAGTCCTAATAATTGATTTTTTTTTATTTAATTTTCCAATTAAAAACAATTTATTATTTAAAAATAATATAAATCAATTAATTTTAATTATTTTATTTAAAAATTATCTAAAGATAATTTTCTATAATTAATTTTTTTAACTAAATTTCTCAATAAAAAACTATTTTTTTTAATATTAACTATAATAAAATATCAATTATTATTTCTTTAAATTTTTAAAATTTAATTATATATATAATTTCCTAATAAATTCTTAATTAATATAATCATTAATTAAAATAAATATGTATTTTAGGAAATTTTTTTTTTTTATATTAAAAATTATATATTTTTGTATATTTATAAATATATAAATATCAATAAATAGAAATTTTTATTAAAAATTTATTATATTAATAATCATATAATTATATTATTAACTAATATATATTTATATTATTATTATATAATAAATATTTATATATTTATAATATATTTAATTTATTAATAATAAATCTTATAATTATAAACTAATAATATAATTATTTTACTATATGTATATATATATATTTATATACATATATATATATATAAATAATTTATATATATATATAATTAAAAATTACTAGTATAATTAAATTTTCTTTATTTTTTTCTTTTTTTTTTTTTTCTTCAAATTTGGAAGAAAATTCTATTTTTAAATAAGATTTGTTATACATATATAAACTTATGTATTCTTATGAATAATTAAATAAAAATAATAATTAATCGTAAATTATTAGAATATAAATAATATATGTACTATTATACATTAATTTTTATAGAAGCTAAAAATTTACAGCATATTTTTGATATTTTTTTAGACTTAATTGAATTATACTAATAACCTAAAAATTTTCTGATTTTTTTTTTTTTAAAAAAATCATCAAAAAATCACTTTTAAAATTCACTTTTTAATAATAGAGCTACTTCACTTTAAAATTTAGAACTGAGTTAATAATTTTTTTTTTATAAATTGAATTTATAAACAGAATGCCTGACTAAAGGATTATTTTGATAGAATAAATTAAGTAATTTATATTACTTCTGTTATTATTTTTTCTTTTCAAAAAAATATATTTAATAGAATCAAACTATTTCTTAAAGTATCAAAAACTTTTGTACATCATATACTAAAATATAAAAAAAAGATAAGCTAAATAAGCTATTGGGTTCATACCCCATTTATAAAGGTTTTACTCCTTTTCTTTTTAATTTTATTCCACTACAAAATTATTTTTTTATGATTTTTAATATTTGGTAGATTCATTTCTATTTCAGCCAATTCTTGAATAGGGATATGATTAGGATTAGAAATTAATTTATTAGCTTTCATTCCTTTAATTCAAGAAAATAATAATAGATTTTCTTCTGAAAGAGCTTTAAAATATTTTCTTACTCAAACTATTGCCTCAATAATTTTTCTTTTTACAGTAATTTTTATATCCAAACAATTTATTTATTTAAAATATGTAGAAAATTATATTATAATTATATTTAATTCAGCATTACTTATAAAAATAGGAATAGCCCCATTCCATTTTTGATTCCCCGAAGTAATTGACGGTTTAAATTGATTTAATAGTTTAATATTATTAACGTGGCAAAAAATTACCCCCATAATTTTAGTCATATATAATATATATTTTTCATATTTTTTTTTAATAATTATTGTTTTTAGTATATTAATTAGAGGATTTATAGGATTAAACCAACATAGTTTACGTAAATTTTTAGCTTACTCATCAATTAATCATATAGCCTGAATAATTAGTGCTATACTATATTCTGAATCAATTTGATTTTATTATTTTATTATTTATAGAATTTTAAGTTTAAATTTAATTTTATTTTTTAAATTATTTAATATTTTTTATTACAACCAATTAATTATTTCTATTAACAATAATTTTCTATTAAAATTTTTTTTTAGATTAAATTTTTTATCTTTAGGAGGTTTACCTCCTTTTATTGGATTTTTCCCTAAATGATTAATTATTCAATTTATAATTAATTCTAATTGATTTATATTAGCTTTTTTTATAGTAATATTAACTCTTTTTACATTATTTTATTATATACAATTAATTTTTAATATTTTAATTTTAAATAATAATGAAATTAATTATTTTAAAAATTTTTCTCATAAAAATGAATTATACACTTATTTTACTTTTTTATCTCTTAGAAGTTTAATATTTTTTTCTTTATCCTTGAATTTCACTTAAGGATTTAAGTTAAATTTAAACTTGTAACCTTCAAAGTTACCTATAAAGAGAATCTACTTTAAGCCTTAGAATTATATTTCTCCTTTAAATTTGCAATTTAATATCATTTGTGAATATAAGGCTTTATTTTTGATAAAAGAATATTTTATTCGTTAATAAATTTACAATTTATTGCTTATTCTCAGCCATTTTACCGAATAAATGACTTTTATCAACAAATCATAAAGATATTGGAACTTTATATTTTTTATTTGGAGCTTGAGCTGGAATAATTGGAACCTCCCTTAGACTTTTAATTCGTGCTGAACTTGGTAATCCTGGTTCATTAATTGGTGATGATCAAATCTATAATGTAATTGTAACTGCTCATGCTTTTATTATAATTTTTTTTATAGTTATACCTATAATAATTGGAGGCTTTGGAAATTGATTAGTCCCTCTTATATTAGGAGCCCCTGACATAGCTTTTCCACGAATAAACAATATAAGTTTTTGATTACTTCCTCCTTCTATTACTCTACTTTTAATAAGAAGAATGGTAGAAAAAGGTGCTGGAACTGGATGAACAGTTTATCCTCCCTTATCTTCAACAATTGCTCATAGAGGTTCTTCTGTTGATTTAGCTATTTTTAGACTTCATTTAGCAGGTATTTCTTCTATTTTAGGAGCCGTAAATTTTATTTCTACTGTAATTAACATACGAGCAATTGGAATATCATTTGATCGATTACCTTTATTTGTTTGATCAGTTGCTATTACAGCATTATTACTTCTTTTATCTTTACCAGTATTGGCAGGAGCTATTACTATGTTATTAACTGATCGAAATCTTAATACCTCATTCTTCGATCCCGCAGGAGGTGGTGATCCAATTTTATATCAACATTTATTTTGATTTTTTGGACATCCAGAAGTTTATATTTTAATTCTCCCAGGTTTCGGAATAATTTCTCACATTATTAGACAAGAAAGAGGAAAAAAGGAAACATTTGGTACGTTAGGAATAATTTATGCAATAATAGCAATTGGACTTTTAGGATTTGTTGTTTGAGCACATCATATATTTACTGTAGGAATAGATGTTGATACTCGAGCCTATTTTACATCAGCAACTATAATTATTGCAGTTCCTACAGGAATTAAAATTTTTAGATGATTAGCAACATTACATGGCACACAAATTAATTACTCCCCTGCAATAATTTGAGCATTAGGATTTGTTTTTTTATTTACTGTAGGTGGACTAACTGGTGTAATTTTAGCAAATTCATCGATTGACATCATTTTACATGATACTTATTATGTAGTAGCTCATTTTCATTATGTTTTATCTATAGGAGCTGTATTTGCTATTATAGCCGGATTAGTTCATTGATACCCTTTATTTACAGGATTAACTTTAAATTTTAAGTTCTTAAAAATTCAATTTTTATCCATATTTATTGGAGTAAATTTAACTTTTTTCCCTCAACACTTCTTAGGATTAGCAGGAATACCTCGTCGATATTCTGATTATCCAGATGCCTATACTTCATGAAATATTATTTCTTCAATTGGAAGTTTAATTTCATTAATAAGAATTATTTTTCTTTTATTTATTTTTTGAGAAAGATTTTCTTCTATACGAAAAAGACTTTATTCCTTAAATTTATCATCTTCAATTGAATGATTCCAACTTTTACCTCCTGCTGAACATAGATATTCTGAATTACCAATACTTTCAAATTTCTAATATGGCAGATTAGTGCAATGGAATTAAGCCCCATATATAAAGTTAAACCTTTTTTTAGAAAATGGCAACTTGAAAAACCTTAACTACTCAAGACAGAGCTTCTCCATTAATAGAACAATTACTATTCTTTCATGATCATGCACTAATAATTTTACTTATAATTACTGTATTAGTAGGATATATTATAAGAAGTTTATTTATTAATAAAATAAATTATCGATATTTACTTGAAGGACAAATAATTGAACTTATTTGAACTATTCTTCCCGCTATTACTTTAATTTTTATTGCTTTACCTTCTCTACGTCTTTTATATCTATTAGATGAAATTTCTAATCCATTAATTACAATTAAAACAATTGGTCATCAATGATATTGATCTTATGAATATTCTGATTTTAAAAATATTGAATTTGATTCATATATAATTCCTTCTAATGAAATAAATTTATATAATTTTCGTTTACTTGACGTTGATAACCGAATTGCTATTCCTTATAATACTCAAATTCGAATATTAGTAACAGCAGCAGATGTTCTCCATTCATGAACTATTCCATCATTAAGTGTAAAAATTGATGCAACTCCAGGACGATTAAATCAAATTAATTTTTATATTAATCGAACTGGTATTTTTTTTGGTCAATGTTCAGAAATCTGTGGAGCTAATCATAGATTTATACCTATTGTATTAGAAAGAATTTCTCCTTTATATTTTATTAAATGAATTACTAAAATAAGAAATATCTACATTAGGTGGCTGAAAGCAAGCAATGGTCTCTTAAACCATCCTATAGTAATTTACATCTACTTCTAATGACCTAAAAATTTAGTTAAAAAATAACATTAGTTTGTCAAACTAAAATTATTAATTGCTTTAATAATTTTTGATTCCTCAAATAGCACCTATAAATTGATTAATTTTATTTATTACATTTATTTTGATTTTTATATTATTTAATTCATTAAATTATTTTTCTTTTTTATATCAACCTTTAATTTCAATTAAATCCAAATCTTCAAAAATTTTTTCTTGAAAGTGATAACAAATTTATTTAGATCTTTTGATCCTTCAACAATTTTTTTTTCCTTAAATTGATTAAGAACTTTATTTGGGTTATGTTTCATTCCTTCTATATATTGATTAATTCCTTCTCGATGAAATTTTTTATGAATTAAGATTATTATAACCTTACATTTTGAATTTAAAATCTTATTAGGTAAAATTAAAGGAAGATCTTTAATTTTTATTTCCTTATTTTCTTTTATTATATTTAATAATTTACTAGGATTATTTCCTTATATTTTTACTAGTTCTTCTCATTTAGTAATAACTTTAGCCTTAGCTTTACCTTTATGAATTAGATTTATAGTTTTTGGATGATTTACTAATACTATACACATATTTGCACATTTAGTTCCACAAGGAACACCTCCAATTTTAATACCTTTTATAGTGCTAATTGAAACCATTAGAAATGTAATTCGTCCTGGAACACTAGCAGTACGATTAGCCGCTAATATAATTGCAGGCCATTTACTTTTAACTTTATTAGGAAATACTGGTAGATCAATAAATATTATTATAATTAATATTCTTATTATTACACAACTTTTATTATTAGTACTTGAAAGAGCTGTTGCCATTATTCAATCATATGTATTTGCAGTTTTAAGAACTCTTTATTCTAGAGAAGTAACCTAATGCATTCACATAAAAATCATCCATATCATTTAGTAGATGTTAGCCCCTGACCTTTATTAGGAGCTCTAAGAGCAATAATTACTATAATTGGAATTATTAAATGATTTCATTTATTTAATAATAATTTATTTTTATTAGGTATAATAATTACTATAATAATTATATTTCAATGATGACGAGATATCACTCGTGAAGGGACATTTCAAGGATTACATACTTTTACTGTTACTATAGGATTACGATGAGGAATAATTTTATTTATTACCTCGGAAATTTTTTTTTTTATTTCTTTTTTTTGAGGATTTTTTCATAGAAGACTATCTCCTACAATTGAATTAGGAATAATTTGACCCCCTAAAGGAATTATAACTTTTAATCCAATACAAATCCCTCTTTTAAACACCTTAATCTTATTAACCTCAGGTTTAACAGTTACTTGAGCTCATCATAGTTTAATAGAAAATAATCATTCCCAAACTTCGCAAGGATTAATATTAACAGTAATTTTAGGAATTTATTTTAGATTTCTTCAAGGATATGAATATTTAGAAGCATCATTTACTATTTCAGATGCAATTTATGGATCAACTTTTTTTATAGCAACAGGATTCCATGGAATTCATGTTATTATTGGTACTACATTTTTATTAGTATGTTTAATTCGACATTTAAATAATCATTTTTCTCCAATTCACCATTTTGGATTTGAGGCCGCAGCTTGATATTGACATTTTGTTGATATTGTATGATTATTCTTATATATCTCTATTTATTGATGAGGTAGATGTTTATATAATATAATTTATTATATTTGACTTCCAATCAAACAATCTAATTAAATTTAGTATAAATAATATATGCTCTTTTAAAAATCAGAATAATTATTTTTCTTATTGCTCTAATTACTATAGTTTTAGCTAATATTATTTCAAAAAAAACTTTTATAGATCGAGAAAAAAGTAGGCCTTTTGAATGTGGATTTGACCCTAAAAGATCTGCTCGATTACCTTTTTCTCTTCAATTTTTTCTTATTGCTGTTATTTTTTTAATTTTTGATGTAGAAATTACTTTATTAATCCCTTTTATTTTAATTCTTCCTTTAACACATCCTATAATATATTTTTATACTTTAAGTTTTTTCCTTTTTATTCTTTTATTAGGACTATATCATGAATGAAATCAAGGAGCTTTATCATGAGCATTATAGGATAATAGTTAACAATAACATTTAATTTGCATTTAAAAAGTATTAGAATTCTAATTTATCTTAAATAAGAAACAAAATATTGTATTTAGTTTCGACCTAAAAATTTGGTAATAATATACCCTTATTTTTAATTGAAACCAAAGAAGAGGTAAATCACTGTTAATGATTAAATTGAGTTTTACTCCAATTAAAGAAATAAGTTAATCAAAAATAAGCTTCTAACTTAATTTTTTAGCGATGAAATTTCGTTAGTATTTCTATTTATATAGTTTAAATAAAACTTTATATTTTCAATATAATATTAAGAGCACTTCTCTTTATAAATACTTAAAAATTTATCAATTTCCTTAATATCTTCAATATTACGCTCTAAATAAGCTATTTAAGTTAAAAATATATAATAAATATAAATCTTATATAAATAATAATCAATAAAAAATAAATTTTTAAATTATTAAAAAATAAAAATTGAAAAATTATAGATAATTTTTTTAAATTTATAAAAATTTTTTGCCTTCCTAAATATTCAGATCATCCTTGATCTAAATTTCAATAATACAATTTACCTAAATCTGTAAAATAATAATTTATTCCAAATGTAGATAAAATAGGTATATTTCATATATTTCTAAAAAATAAAGTTCTCTTTAAATAATAATTTATTTTTAAATTATAATGTAATGCAAATTTAGAAAATTCCAATCCTATAAATAAACCAATTAAAGTTACAATTAAAACTATTATCTTTATAATTAATGGTAAACAAATAAAAAAAGGAGTAGGAAAAATTAACCATCTTAATAAACTTCCTCCTATAATTACTAAAAAAATTAATCCTATTATTCTTTTTAATATAATTGTTCCATAATCTCTAATATTATTTAAAGATAAAAAATTAAAATCTCCCATTATAAAATAATAAACTAAGCGAAATCTGTATCTAACTGTTAAACCTGTTGAAATAAAAAAAATTAAATAAATAAATAAATTTATATAACTTATAGAAAAAATTTCTAAAATTAAATCTTTTGAATAAAATCCAGCTAAAAAAGGAATTCCACACAAAGATAAATTTGCAATATGAAAAAAACAACAAGTTAAAGGTATTTGTTTAATTAATCTTCCTATAAAACGAATATCTTGACAATTATTTAAATTATGAATTATACATCCTGCACATATAAATAAAGTAGCTTTAAATAATGCATGTCTCAATAAATGAAAAAATCTTAATTTATATTCACCTAAGGCTAAAATTCTTAATATCAATCCTAATTGACTTAATGTAGATAATGCAATAATTTTTTTTAAATCAAATTCGAAATTAGCTCCTAATCCAGCTATAAATATAGTTATTGTTCCAATAAATAATAAGATTAATAATATATTAAAAGTTAAAGCATAATTAAATCGAATTAATAAATAAATTCCAGCTGTTACTAATGTTGATGAATGTACAAGAGAAGAAACCGGTGTAGGAGCAGCTATAGCAGCAGGTAATCAAGAGGAAAAAGGAATTTGAGCACTTTTTGTTAAAGCTGCTAAAATTACTAATCATGAAATTATTGATATTGAATAATCTCTTTTTATAAATTCTAGATAAAAAATATAATTTCAGCTTCCATAATTTATTATTCAAGCAATTCCTATTAATAATGCCACATCACCAATTCGATTAGTTAAAGCAGTTAGTATTCCTGCATTATATGATTTTATATTTTGATAATAAACTACTAAACAATAAGAAACTAATCCTAATCCATCTCATCCTAATAAAATTCTAATTAAATTAGGTCTAATAATTAAAAATATTATTGATAAAACAAATAAAGAAACTAAAATAATAAAACGAGATAAATTTTTATCTCTATGCATATATTCTTTTCTATAAAAAATCACTATAGAAGAAATATACAATACAAATCTTATAAATAATAAAGATATTCAATCTAATAAAATTACTATTTCTAAAGATAAAGAATTTAATTTTATTAATCTAAATTCTATAATTAATATATAATCATTAATTATAAATCAAATTCTTAAAAAAAAATTAATTAATCTACAATAAATAAATCTAAAAAAAAAATATATACAAAATGAAATTATTTAAAATAATATTAATATTACATCTCTGATTCCACAAATCATTATTTTTTTTAAACTATTTAAATTTTTAAAGTCATATAAAGAAAATTTCTCTTTTTAAAATTATTAAATTTAAAGGCAATCAATGTAATATTAACAGTAAATATTCACGATTATTCCCATTAAAAAAAGAATATAAACCTGAATATAGTATTCCATGCTGTCTATATCTATATAAATATAATGAATAAACAGCTCTAAAAAATGATATTAACATAATAAAAATTATTAAATAAAAATTTCATCTTACTAAACTATTAATTAATATAATTTCACCTAATAAATTATAAGATGGAGGTGCAGCCATATTAGAAGAACATAATAAAAATCATCATAAAGATATTCTTGGCATTAAATTTATTAATCCTTTATTTAAATATAAACTTCGTCTTCTTATTCGTTCATAACAAATATTAGCTAAACAAAATAATCCCGAAGAACATAAACCATGAGCTAATATTATTCCTAATCTTCCTATTAATCCTCAATGATTTATAGTTATAATACCAGCTAAAACTAATCCTATATGAGAAACTGATGAATAAGCAATTAAAGATTTTATATCTCTTTGACGTAAACAAATTAATGAAACAATCACTCCTCCAATTAATCTAATTACAATTAATAAATAATTAACTTGATTAATTATTACTCTAAAAATTTTTATTACTCGAAACATTCCATATCCACCTAATTTTAGTATAACTCCGGCTAAAATCATTGACCCAGAAACCGGGGCTTCAACATGAGCTTTTGGTAACCATAAATGTACAAAATATATTGGTATTTTTACCAAAAATACAAAATTTATAAAAAAAAATAATATAAATCTATCAATCTTAATAAAAAATATAAAAAATACTAAAGAATAATTTAATATTTCATAATAAAATATAAATATTATTATAGGTAATGAAGCAAATAAAGTATAAAATATTAAATATTTACCAGCTTGAATTCGTTCAGGCTGATAACCTCATCCAATAATTAATATTAATGTAGGAATTAATCTTATTTCAAAAAATAAATAAAATAAAAATAAATTACTTACTCTAAATGTTAATATTAAAGCAAGTAATAAAAATAATATAATTATAAAAAATAAATTATTATGATTATTTTTCTTAAAAATTTTACTTCTAGCTAAAATTATTAAAGAGCAAATTCAAAATCTTAATAAAATTATTAAATATCTCAATATATCATATATAAATATATATCTGATTCTTCCTATTAAATAATTAAATTTAATATTAACTAAAATAATTGAACTTATTAAAAAATATAAATATTGATTTAATCAATTCTTTTCTTTTAAAAATCTTAATGGAATCATTATAATTAATATAAAAATAAATTTTATCATAATAAATTAAAAGTATTAAAATAATCTCTTCCATGAGTACGAATTAATGAAACAAGAATTGATAATCCTAATGCTCCTTCACATACTCTTATAGTTAAAAAAATTAAACTAAAATATCTTTCATAAGAAAAATTTCTTAAATAAATAAATATATGCAAATATAAAGATAAAACAACAAATTCCAATCTTAATAATATTATTAATAAATGTTTACGTTTTAAACAAAATACTATTATCCCAGAAAAAAATATTATAAATGAAACTCATATTACCATTATTTTATTTTAAAGTTTTAATAATTTAATAAAAATATTGGTCTTGTAAATCAACATTAAGATCTATTCTTTTAAAACTTCAGATAAGAAAATCTTTCATCTTTAATCTCCAAAATTAATATTTTTTTTAAACTATTATCTGAAATAATTATAACTTTATTAAGAATGATTCTATCTTGTATATTTTTATTTTTAAATCATCCTATAACTTTAGGAATAAATTTACTTTTACAAACTATTATAGTTTCATTAATAACTGGATTTTTTAGAAAAAATTTTTGATTTTCGTATATTTTATTTTTAATTATAATTGGAGGTCTTTTAGTGCTTTTCATTTATATAACAAGAATTGCTTCAAATGAACAATTTACTTTTTCTTCAAATTTATTATTTTTTCTATTCTTATTAATCTTAATTATAATTACAATATTAATAATTTTAGATCCTTATATTAATATATTTCATATAAATCATATAAATTTTTTTCATTTTAAACAATTAAATTTTTCTTTAATTAAATTTTTAAATTATCCATCAATTTCAATCATTTTATTTATAATTATTTATTTATTTATCACTTTAATTGCTATTGTAAAAATTACTAAAATTGAATATGGACCATTACGTCAAAAATTTTAATGAAAATACCTCTTCGTTTTAAATCCCCATTATTAAAAATTATTAATAACTCATTAATTGATCTCCCTACTCCTAGACTTATTTCTTCATGATGAAATTTTGGTTCTTTACTAGGTCTTTGCCTAGGACTTCAAATTGTAACAGGAATTTTTTTGGCCATACATTACACTGCTAATATTGATATAGCATTTAACAGAGTTACTCATATTTGTCGAGATGTTAATTATGGTTGATTAATTCGAACTTTACATGCTAATGGAGCTTCATTTTTTTTTATTTGTTTATATTCTCATATTGGCCGAGGTATATATTATGGATCTTATTACTTCATTATAACATGAATAATTGGAGTAATTATTTTATTTATTGTTATAGCTACAGCTTTTTTAGGTTATGTTTTACCTTGAGGACAAATATCATTTTGAGGTGCAACAGTTATTACTAATTTATTATCAGCTATTCCTTATTTAGGTAATATAATTGTCCAGTGATTATGAGGAGGATTCGCTGTTGACAATGCAACTTTAACCCGGTTTTTTGCATTACATTTCCTTCTTCCATTTATTATTACAGCTTTAGTAATAATTCATCTTTTATTCCTGCACCAAACAGGCTCCAATAATCCTTTAGGCTTGAATAGAAATTTAGATAAAATTCCTTTTCACCCCTATTTTACTTTAAAAGATTTATTTGGTTTTATAATTATATTAATATTATTAACATTATTAACTTTAATTAATCCTTATTTATTAGGAGATCCAGACAATTTTATCCCTGCTAATCCATTAGTTACTCCTGTTCATATTCAACCAGAGTGATATTTTTTATTTGCCTACGCTATTTTACGATCAATTCCTAATAAATTAGGAGGAGTAATAGCTTTAGTAATATCAATTATAATTTTAATAATTATACCATTTTCAAATAAAAAAAAATTTCAAAGTTTATCTTTTTATCCAATTAATAAATTTTTATTTTGAATTTTAGTAACCATTTTAATTTTATTAACTTGAATTGGTGCTCGACCAGTTGAAGATCCATATATTATTACTGGCCAATTATTAACAATTATATATTTTTCATACTATATATTAAACCCAATAATTGCTAAACTATGAGACTATTATCTTTATTTTTAATTATTGAACTTGAATAAGTATATATTTTGAAAATATAAAAAAGAAGTAAAATCTTCTAATAATTTTCTACTAAATTTTATTAACTAAAGCCATAGGGTTAAAATTATTAATTTTAACCCTATGTATATAAATAAAAAATTTAATGCTACTCTTAAAAATCTTTTTCATGCTAAATATATTAATTTATCATAACGAAATCGAGGTAACGTACCTCGAACTCAAATTCAAAAAAAAGACATAAAGCTTAATTTTACAAAAAATATCCAATTATAAAAATCAGCACCTATAAATAATATAATACATATTATTCTTATAAATAAAATTCTTGCATATTCAGCTAAAAAAATTAAAGCAAATCCTCCTCTTCTATATTCTACGTTAAATCCAGATACTAATTCTGATTCCCCTTCAGCAAAATCAAAAGGAGTTCGATTAGTTTCAGCTAATCTTGAAATAATTCAAATTATAGATAAAGGCATATATAAAAAAAAAAATCAAAGATTAGATTGATAAATTATTAAATCTATTAAATTTAAACTTAAAATTAAAAATAAATAAGATAACAAAATTAAAGATAATCTTACTTCATAGGAAATAGTTTGAGCAACTGACCGCAATCCTCCTAATAAAGAATAAGCTGAATTTGATGATCAACCAGCAATTATAATTGTGTAAACTCTTATTCTTGAAAGACATAAAAAAAATAAAACTCCAAAATTAAACGAATACAAAGTTCCACTTAAAGGAAAACATATTCATAATACTAAAGATAAAAATAAATTTATAATAGGAGAAAAATAATACAAATTAAAATTTGATATTATAGGATACAAACTTTCCTTAGAAAATAATTTAATTGCATCTCTAAAAGGTTGAAAAATTCCTAAAAATCCAACTTTATTTGGCCCTTTTCGAATTTGAATATAGCCTAAAACTTTTCGTTCTAATAAAGTTAAAAAAGCTACACCTACTAATACTCTTACAATTATAATTAATCTTCTTAATACTATTAAAATTATATCTATTAAAATCAAGTATTATTTGTAAATAAACTTTACATAATTAAATTCTAAATTTAACACACTAATCTGCCAAAATAATAATAATATTCTTGTATAATTAATTTAATTAATATCTGGTCCTTTCGTACTAAAATATTAAATTATTTAAAAGATAGAAACCAACCTGGCTTACACCGGTTTAAACTCAGATCATGTAAAATTTTAAAGGTCGAACAGACCTAATTTTTTAACTACTACATTAAAATTATATTTTAATCCAACATCGAGGTCGCAAACTTCTTTATCGATTAGAACTCTTCAAAGAAATTACGCTGTTATCCCTAAGGTAATTTAATCTTTTAATCATAAATTATGGATCAATTAATCATAAATAAATGTTTAAATTTCTAAAAGTTTATTAAATTTTATAATCACCCCAATTAAATATATAAATAATTAAAATATTAATATTACAAAATCTACTTAAATTAATTATATATAAAACTCTATAGGGTCTTCTCGTCTTTTTAATATATTTAAGCTTTTTAACTTAAAAATAAATTTCTAAATAATTTATAAAGAGACAGTTATTTTCTCGTTTAACCCTTCATTCCAGTTTCTAATTAAGAAACTAATGATTATGCTACCTTTGCACAGTCAAAATACTGCGGCCATTAAACAATGTCATTGGGCAGGTCTGACTTTAAATAATAATCAAAAAGACATGTTTTTATTAAACAGGCGAAAAATCTATTTGCCGAATTCCTTTTTATAACCTTAAATATAAATATATATATATATATATATATATATAATAATTTAATAATACAATTTATTTATACTAATTTTATCATTATTACTTAAATTTATAAATTAAATTTAATATTTAAATAAAACATTTAAAATTTTTATAAATTTTATTATTTTTATTAATTAATTATAACAAACTATATGATGAATATTATTAATTCTACAATTTTTATTTATTATATTTAAAAAATTTTTAAAATTTTATTATAAAGCTTATCCCCTATAATATTAATTATATAAAATTTATTATTTTATAATATATTTATATATATCTATATAATTAAAATTAAATTTTTTTCTTTAAAAACTAGATATATTAAAAAACGATTAACGTATCATTACCAATTATATATTTTAAATATTTATTTTACAATAATATATATATATAATTAACTCTTTTTAAATCGAGAAAATTTTTTATCAAATTTTTATTAAATAAACCCTGATACACAAGGTACAAAAAATTAATTTTTCTTATTTTTATATTTTAAAATTCTATTACTATACTAATTCACTATTATTATATAAATTTTTTCCTAAATAATTACTAAAAATAAAAATATTTTTATTAACAAATAAAAATCATTTTTAAAATTCAAATTAAATTGAATTACACAATTAACTTTTTAATGTAAATAAAATACTTTTAACAAGCTCTAATTTGTAATCTAAATACACTTTCCAGTACATTTACTTTGTTACGACTTATCTCAAATAAAATTGAGAGCGACGGGCGATATGTGCATATTTTAGAGCTTAAATCATAAAATCTAAATAAATTTTATTACATTCAAATCCAATTTCAAAAAAATTTTAAAGTTATTTATCCATTAATATAATTATTGTAACTCATCTCTTCTTATCTATAAACTGCACCTTGATCTGATTTTTATTTTTATAAAAAATTATGAATATGATTTTTCTTATAAAATATTCAACTACGATGATATACAAATTAATTAAATAAGTATTTCTAATCGTGGATTATCAATTATAGGACAAGTTCCTCTGAATAGACTAAAATACCGCCAAAATTTTTAACTTTAAAGATTATATCTATTAATAATTTAATATTATTAATTTACATTTTTATAATAGGGTATCTAATCCTAGTTTTTTTTAAAATTTAATAACTTCATAATCTTAATATTTATATTTTTTATAAATTAAAATTTCACTTAATAATTTATACTATATTATAAAAAAAAATCAATTAATTATTAATTAAAAATAATAAATTACATTATTTGTATAACCGCAACTGCTGGCACAAATTAAGTTAATATTATTATTTATTTCTAAATCTAAATTTCTTTAATATTTAAAATTAAATACTGCGAATAAATTTATATATATACTAAATTTTATTATATTTTTAATATAATAAACAAAAATACTAAAATTTACATGTAAAAAATAAATACATTCATTATCCAAACAAAAATAAAATTTTTT